GCTTACTCTAGATTAAAAGTAATCTAAAGTAGGTGAGAACACTCTTGGGGCCGTATATACGGAATTGGGAAAGCTTTTGGGTGTGTCAGCAAAGTAACAGGGCTAGAGAAGAATGAAAACTCCAATTAATGCATTATTAGAGGCCTCGCTCCTACGTGACGCGGCTGAGCCATTTCAACTAAGCTTCCAAGATGCTGCTAGTCCTGTTATGGAAGAGATTTTATTTCTTCATAACCAAATTATGTTTATTTTAATTATTATTATAACAGCTGTATTATGGTTAATTATAAGAGGAATAACAGGCCAGGCTTATCATCGCTATCTTATAGAAGGAGTCACAATAGAGATTGTTTGGACTATAATTCCAGCAATTATATTAGTGTTTATAGCATTCCCTTCTTTGAAACTACTTTATTTAATGGATGAGGTAGTAGAACCCGGTGTGACAGTAAAAGCCATAGGTCATCAATGGTATTGGTCTTATGAGTATTCAGACTATCAAACTACCTTAGGTGAAGATAGTTCCTTAGAATTTGATTCTTACATGATACCTACCAGTGATCTTCAACCCGGCGATCTCCGACTATTAGAGGTTGATAATAGAATGGTTATTCCTGTTGATACTTATGTAAGAGTTTTAGTTACAGGCGCAGATGTGCTTCACTCATTTGCTGTACCTTCATTAGGTATTAAAATGGATGCTGTACCTGGACGTCTTAATCAAACCGGATTTTTAGCTAAAAGACCGGGATTATTTTATGGTCAATGTTCCGAGTTATGTGGCGCTAATCACTCTTTTATGCCCATTGTTATAGAAGCCGTTAGCATGGATAAGTATATCAGCTGGCTATCTTCATTATGTGCTGATCTTTAGCGGATCTTTCAATCATCAAATAATGCCTCACTTAGATATAACTGCTTATTTAACTCAATATAGCTGGACATTAATAATCTTGTTAGCACTTTATAGTATTATGAGTTTATTTATTTTACCTAAAATTCAAAATAATTTACGTATAAGAAGTATACTACAGGAAGAGGGGGCAGCCCCTAGTAAGGGACTCGGGGTTAATCGAGCATATGCTATACTACAAGATATACTCCGTAGATAGGAGATAGAAACTTTATATTAAATATGGCAGCTTCTTTCTTTGATCAGTTTAATGTAGTTCGGATAATTGGGGGTATAATTACTAATTCTTCTATTATGATGCTTATCCTATTTAGTGTAATATTAATAGGAAGTTGTTCATATAAATTAATACCTACAAGATTGCAGGCTATTCAAGAAATTATTTATACCCACTTTTTAGGATTAGTAAAAGATTCTACAGCTAATAAGGGAACTCACTATTTTATTCTTATTATAACCCTATTTACGTTTATTGCTGGATTAAATCTGTTAGGTCTATTTCCCTATGTATTTACTCCAACTGCCCATATTGTTGTTACTTTTGGGTTAAGTTTATCTATTTTAATAGCAGTAACAATATTGGGGATAACACAATACCGTTGGAACTTTGCTTCAATGATGATGCCTACTGGGGCTCCTTTAGCATTAGCCCCTCTATTAGTTATTATTGAAACAGTTAGCTATCTTTCCCGGGCAGTCTCTTTAGGTGTTCGATTAGCTGCTAATTTATCTGCTGGACACCTTTTATTTGCTATATTAGCAAGTTTTGGGTTTGCAATGATTAGTAATGGAATGTTAGTGTTAAGCTTAGCCCCAATATTAGTAATGGTTTTTATAACTTTACTAGAAATTGCCGTGGCCTTGATTCAAGCATATGTATTTTGTCTGTTAACTACCATATACATTAATGATACTCTAAATCTACATTAACCCATACTTATAATAATTGTTGGGTAGGAGTATTAGTCTCCGCTCGATTCCCCGCCGGGGAGCCATGAGTAAGGCTTATCACCCTTATCATTTAGTGGATCCTAGTCCATGGCCTTATACAGGCTCAATTGGGGCACTACTGCTTACAGTAGGCTCAGTATTATATTTTCATTATAGTTATACATGGATAATGTATTTAGGCGCAATAACAATAATATTTACAATGTTTGTTTGGTGGAGAGATATTATTAGAGAGGCCACTTTCCAAGGACACCATACTCAAATAGTAAAAAGAGGATTAAGATATGGTATGATCCTTTTTATCACTTCTGAAGTTTGCTTCTTTTTTGCCTTCTTTTGGGCTTTCTTTCATAGTAGCTTATCCCCCACGGTAGAATTAGGGGCTGTTTGGCCTCCTGTTGGTATAGAAGTGTTAGACCCATTTTCTGTGCCCCTATTAAATACAGCTATATTACTTAGTTCAGGAGCAACAGTTACATGGGCACATCACGCCATAGTTAGCGGACAAAGATTAGAAGCCATACAATCACTTACTTGCACCGTAATACTTGGGATTCAGTTTACAGCCCTACAAGTTATGGAGTATTACGAAGCGCCTTTTACAATCTCAGACTCCATATATGGTTCAACCTTTTTTATGGCCACAGGTTTTCATGGTTTTCATGTTATAATTGGAACTATATTTTTGGCTGTATGTTTAGCTAGACTAATAGGTTATCACTATACTCGTCATCATCATTTTGGTTTTGAGGCTGCTAGTTGGTATTGGCATTTTGTAGATGTGGTTTGGTTGTTTTTATATGTATGTATTTACTGGTGGGGCTCTTAGCCCGGACCATGGTTACATAGTGCTTAGCTAAGCTCAGCTTGTAGGGTCAACTAACGGTAAGTTCTCAGACTCATAATCTGATTATGCAGGTTCAACTCCTGCCCCTACCACTATTGAAAACAAAATAGATCCACATATAAACCAAGTAGGTACAGGAAAGAGGAAAATTATAAAAATCTAGGCAAACATACACGAATCAACTCGATTAGGGGGTATGGAACTATCCCCAATAATACAATAGCTACTATTAGCGGTAATTGCCCATTAAACTCTCGTCTATTAATATCTCTCGAAAATATTAAGTATGGAGAAAGTTGCCCAAAACAGATTCTATTATATAAATATAACGAATAAGCAGCAGCTATGACCATACTAGTTGAGGTAAGAATACCTAATGATGTACTAGTAGAAAAAGCAGCTACTAAGGATAAAAATTCTCCAACAAAGTTACAACTAAGAGGAACAGCAATATTAGCTAAAGTAAACACCATAAATATGATAGAAAATAGGGGCATAGTTATGACTACTCCCCTATAATACCTAATTAACCTTGTATGATGTCTCTCATAGAGCAACGTTACTGCTATAAATAAAGCGGGGCTAACCACTCCATGAGCTATCATTAAGAATATAGAGGCTATTAAACCCTCCATTGTATGAGTAAATAAACCTATTGTTACTATTCCCATATGAGCTACCGAGGAATAGGCTATCAGACGTTTCGCATCTACCTGTCTACAAGTAGTTAAACTACCATATATAACTGCTATTAATGATAACGTTAGTATGATTGGTGCTAAATACTCTGTTGCTTCAGGGAAAAGAGGCCAAGCGAATCGAATGAATCCATAACCCCCTAATTTTAATAATATTCCAGCTAGAATCACTGAACCAGCTACAGGAGCCTCAACATGCGCAAGAGGCAACCATATATGAAAGGGTATCATTGGTATCTTAACTGCTAAACTAAGGAAAAAACCTATAAATAACCAAATTTGAATGTTACTATCAATCTGAATGTTAGTTAAAGATAAGTAGTCAGTTGTACCTGTTATCCTATAAATAACTGCTATGCTAAGTAACATTAAGACCGAACCAACTAAAGTATAAAAGAAAAAATAATAGGCAGCTTTTATCTTCTCTGCCCGAGCTCCCCATACTCCTATTATTAAGAACATGGGTATTAATATGCTCTCAAATAACACATAAAATATTAATAGATCTAATGTTGAGAATACCCCAATTAATAGTAATTCCATACCTAAAAGGCATATAATAAATTCTTTAAGAAGAAACTTAATACTATTCCAACTTACTAAAATACAAATTGGTGTTAATAAAGTACTTAGTACAATGAAAAATATAGAAATCCCGTCAATAGCAAACAATATCGGAGAACCTTCAAACCAACCTATTGTACTTACCCAGTTGAATTCTATTATCTGTTGAAATTGAGCTTCTTGATGAAGGTTAACTAATAATAAAATAGAAAGAGCAAATGTAATCAGAGACCACTCTAACGCTTGCTGGCGTAGTTTCATACTATTTTCCCTTGGAATTAATGCTATTATTACTATACTTATTAATATAGAGCCCACTATACAAGCTAATATCATATTATATAATTACCAGCCACCATCCTGCGGCTAGTTTTCTATTTTAGGATATTACATCCTGTTTCTAATTTACGACTAGGTACTTAAGTGCTATAGCTGTTCCAACTAATATCATTAATGCATAATTAAATAATAAACCAGATTGTAAACTGCTTAACTCTTTAGTTCTATCAACCATGAATCGGGCTATTCCAGTGGGGCCTAAAATCTCTAAAATACCCCTATCTATAGTACGATAAGAGACAATATGGCCGAACTTCCAAACTGTGCTTCCAATATAATAATTTGCTATTTGATTAAACTCCCAGGCATAAAATAAGAAACCATATATACTGGGGCGTGTAATATAATAGATAATATACGGACGAAGTATAAACACTAGTAATATCCCTGTTACGGACATAATAACTGGTGCTAAAGAGACTATTGTGGGCACAAGCGGCAAGGGTCGTATACCTGGCGCAAACACCATATTTTGAGCGATATAACCAACTAAAATACTTCCTATTGCTAATACTAATAAAGGACCTAATAAGTTCCAATCAGCTTCTTGTAAGTGTTGTGCGCTTATACGTGTTAAATTAGGCTTAGACACAAAACTTAAGTATATTAATCGGAATGAATAAAAAGCAGTTAAGAAAGCTGTAATTGAAGCTAACCAATAAATAGATATTAAACAATAACTATTATAAGTTAATTCTAATATTAAATCTTTAGAGTAAAACCCAGATAAATAGGGAAAACCAGCTAAAGATAATGAACCTATCAACATTAATACATATGTTAAAGGTAAGCTCCGTATTATTCCCCCCATCTTCCTAAGATCTTGTTCATCTAAAAGAGCATGAATTATTGAACCTGCCCCCAAGAATAATAAGGCCTTAAAGAAAGCATGAGTTAGTAGATGATATAAACTAGTTAGACTGCTATAAGTACCACAAGCCATTACCATATATCCTAGTTGACTACAAGTAGAATAAGCAATAACTTTTTTTATATCCGATTGGACTAATCCTACTGTAGCGGCAAAGAAAGCAGTTAAGGAGCCAACTAAACCCACAATAATTGTTGCAGTTGGAGAGTAATCAAAAAGGGGAGCTGATCTTATAATTAAAAATACTCCTGCTGTTACCATTGTTGCTGCGTGAATTAGGGCCGAAACAGGTGTGGGACCCTCCATAGCATCCGGCAACCAAGTATGTAACCCTAATTGGGCAGATTTTCCTACAGCCCCTATAGTTAGTAATATACAAATCCAAGTACAAGCTGAAGATGGTGATAAGGCGGAGAATAAACTACAGTAATCTAATACCCCAAATTCTTTCCAGATTAATATAATAGCTAGCATTAATCCTATATCTCCTATTCTATTAATTAACATTGCCTTAATTGCCGCCTTGTTAGCCTGTATACGCGTAAACCAAAAGTTAATTAATAAGTAAGAACATAAACCGACACCTTCCCAACCAATAAATAATTGCACATAATTATTACTAGTAACTAAAACTAACATAAAAAAGGTAAATAGAGACAGATAGCTCATGAATCTAGGTAAATGGGGATCTTCTCTCATATAACTTGTAGAATAGACATGTACTAACCCGCTAATTGTGGTTACTACTATTAACATTACAGCTGTTACCATATCAAATTGTAAGCCAAAGCTAGTTATAAGTAAATCTGACTCTATCCATCTGCCTAACTCTATATATACTGTAGACCCATTAATAAGGATTTCATAACATAATACAAAAGAGAGAAGGCTACTGGCGAGAACCCACACAGAACTTAACAAGCCAGCCCCTTTTCTTCCTAAATAGCGACCCCCTAGTCCGCTTCCGACTGCGCTTAGTAACGGTATTAATATAACTAAAAGATACATGGGAATAAATCTAAAATAATCAAATGTGTTAACTGAAAGAACAAACTAGGACATACTATAATTGTTAATACTAAATATAAGCTTGCCCCTATTAATATTGCCTTGCCTAAACCCGTTTCCTCCGGTGCTATGCTGCCACGTGGATAATTTAGTATATTTGTTATTACTAAAGGCGTTGACAAAGGTTGATAAAACATAATTTTAACTAATCTAAGGTAATAAACTCCAGCTATCACGGAACACACTAAAGCTATTAAAGCGCTAAGATAGTAACCTTGACCAACAGCTGCTAAGATAATATACCATTTAGTTAAAAACCCAATTAAAGGGGGAATTCCTGCAGTAGACAATAAACCTGTAGCTAATGCTAATGCTAACATTGGGTTTAATCTTGAAACACCACTAAACTCAATAAGCATGTCTCTTTTAGGAGATATAATTAGTACTATAGACCAAAGTAGTACTTGAGTTATTATATAGGCACCTATATACATTAAACTCGCCTGAAGACTTTCTATAGACCCAATAGCTATTCCAAGCAACACAAACCCCATATGGCTTATTCCGCTATAAGCTAATAGTCTTTTTATTCGAGTTTGATTCAAAGCTCCTATAGCCCCGACAATCAAAGAGATTAATCCGGCCATTAATAACCCCATTTCATTTAAACCTATTTGTACTATAATAGCTAGTACCCCTAATTTAGGCACGATAGATAATAGCGCAGCTACCCAAGTTGGAGCCCCTTCGTAGACATCGGGGGCCCACATATGAAATGGGGCTGCAGATACTTTAAATAACAATGAAATAGTAATAAGACACTTACCAGCTAATGTCCCATAAGATACTATACTCATACGAATAAATTGAAGTTCAAGCTCTCCTGTGGAACCATAAATTAAGGCGCAACCAAACAGGAACAACCCCGAAGATAGTGCCCCTAATACAAAGTATTTCAACCCAGCTTCTGCCGATAACAATGAGTTTTTATTATAAGCCACTAAGATAAACATACATAATGTTTGCATTTCTAATGCTAAATATATAGAAATTAAATTTGTTGACCCAATAAGTAATAAATTACCTAAGATCACTAATAAAATCAATAAAGAGCTTGATCGATGCGATGTTCGATGGTCCAGCATACATAGTATGGCCAACCCACTTAGCATCACCAACATCTTAATAGCCTGTGTCCAACATAGTAGATGGGGCTCAGCTAATAGCCCAGCAGCCCCCGCAGCACCCGCAAGTAGCATAGCTAATCTTAAAGTTGGGGCCTTTAATCCATACGTCAACACTATTAGTATGATGAGCCCTAATGTTAATTCCATAATATACCAGGGGTTATGCACCCACAAGGTATATGAGAAGGTGTGCCACTTTTGTGGTACCTTATTAATCCTTAAACCTTTTGTCTTCCTTCTTTGCAGCAGCCAGAAGTTAATTACGTCGATGGGGCCATTATAGTCGAGCATCGCTGAGCCCATTCCTTGCGTACTAGGACTCAGAAAAGTTAGGATTGAACATTGTAGATAGAAACCGAGCTGTGTCACCACGCTCTGAACTCAAATCATGTACGGTTTTCATGGTCGAWCAGACCAACCTAAGGTACCTTCTACAGCACCAGGGCACCGCAATTCAACATCGAGGTCGCAAACACTGTCCTCGATAAGAACTCTCCGACAATATTACGCTGTTATCCCTATGGTAGCTTTTATCCGCTTTCGATATTTATTTTGGACAATCATATCGGGTCATTATCGCCCACATAGGACGTAGTCCTTGTGCCAGCTAGGGGTGTCCCCCTCGCTGTCAGGCTAATGAGATTAGCTTTGTATACCATAAGCTCGCCTTCGTTTCTTATTCAAAGGTAGTCGCCCCAACTAAACTGTCCTACCAACAAAAATTATTGACTCAAAATTAGGATACTTAGTATCGATCATTTTAAGTTAACGCTATCGGTATCCAGTAAAGCTCAATAGGGTCTTTTCGTCTTACAATGTTTATGTAGTATCTTCACTACAACTATAATTTCATCGGCTTTCCTCTTGAGACAGTAAGACCCTCGTGGTTCCATTCATACCCGCCAACAATTAATTGGCTATTTATTGTGCTACATTATCACGGTCAGAGTTACCGCGGCCATTCAGTTGGGTTTCGCTTTAAACGTTAGTCCTCAGTTTCACTATACAACCATTGGGCAGAATTCACCCTCTATACTTCAGTAACCTTTAGCAGAGAGCTATGTTTTTGGTAAACAGTCGAGATCTTATTTTGCCGAGTTCCTTAAGAGAAATTATGCCTAGATCTAAGTCCCATAAATAACAGTGGAAGGTACCTCGTACCATAATCTTTTTCCTGAACAGGTACAAGAATTATAATCCATCGGGCGTAATGCCCTTAGAAGCTGTATATATTTATTTATTTGGGAGTGAATCTTATACTACTCATGCCTGCATTATCACTTCTGTTTATCTCACGAGGTGCGCACGTATCGTGCTTACAGAACGCTCTACTACCAAGCCAATTGATGCTTCCTTACGGTTGCTATCTGGCTTCCAGAATTTCAGTTACAGATTTAGCCGCCTTAATTCTTAGAGTTTCCTAGCTCATTCAGTGAACTTTTACGTTTTCCTGTACAGATGGCTGTTTCCAAGCCTACTTCCTGTTTGTCTAAGTTGAACCCTCTTTATACACTTAATCTGTATTAGTGACTTTAATTTCTGGTTAGGGCTTACCCCTCTTGACTAGAGGCCTTATCGCCATAGTCTTACTACACCAGTAATTCAAGCCCCCGGGTTTGGGGGCGAATCAACTTGGGGCGCCTTACTAAGATAAGTTTCGTAGAGAACCAGCTATATCCAAGTTCGACTAGTATTTCACCGCTAACCACAGCTCATCCAAGATTTTTGCCACAATCACTGGTTCGGTCAGCATAGCTACCTGGCCATGGTTAGATCACTTGGTTTCGGGGAATTTGACTGACGAGTTTTTTTCTTGCTTTCACTACGCCTTCATTTATTACTTAAGCTTGCCAAATTTTGTCTTGCAGGCCCATTATGCAAAAGGTAACTTTTAGAACCAATTATGAGTCTTTCCCTCACGGTACTTTCTCTATAGGTGTCTATCGGGGTTTAGTCTAGATGTCCAATCATCTTAATTATCTGTTTGAGACAATTCTTCCGCTATCGCTCGCCGCTACGCACGGAATCTCAGTTGATGTATTCCTCATAGTCTAGTAAGATGTTTCAATTAACTATTCAATTCACCCTTTTCAGTTAGGATAAACAAGTTCAAAGTCTCTCCCTTGTTATTTCGTATTTCACGTCCTTACCGATAGACCCTAGACTTTACTCAGTTCCACTGTCTAAAGACTCATTAAGATAAACCCAATATAATTTCTTATGTCCTGGGGTTCCCTTCCAACCTAAAATAGAAATCTTATTTCTATGAATATCTAAATGACAGCTTGAGCAGACTGGCACCAAGTTAGACCTTCGATTCAATCTTCTATTACATAATTTATTAGGTCGACTCTTAAATTGACTCTTAGGTTGAATGTGGTGGATAGCCTCCGCTGGAGCTCCGCATATTTCACACGAATCAATAAAAACTTGAGCATTATATTTAGAAGGGCGGGATACTGTTAAAGAACTAGATTTACTTCGGGATGGTGGCTCCCAGTTAATAAGTTTACGATATTTCAAAGCAGTATTATAAAATTTTTTATCATTAATTATGTGGTCCATAACTTCAATACCATATTGAGAGGGCCCTGGACCAGGTTTCAATTTACGCTCATAAATTAGGTCAGAATCTTCTTGTTGAATAACAGATAAATGATAGTATCTAACTGGCGAATCAATTAAAGAACAAACTTGATGTAGGTGAGTAGAGAGAACGAAACTAGTTTGTGCAGCTGTCAATCTTTCAATTGTTGCAGCTAATATTGCTGTTCCTGAACTAACTTCTGTTCCGTGACAAATTTCGTCACCTAATATTAAACTGTTATAATTAGCTAGCTTTAATATAGTTGAGAGATCTCTCATTTCGACCTCAAAAGTACCTTGGCCTTTATGAAGATCATCCCCCCCTAAAATACGAGTAATTAAATAGTGATAAGGTCTTAACTTAAATGAATCTGCAGCTACATACATTCCTGCTTGAGCTAAGATTACGTTGACTCCAATTGCTCTAAGTAAAGTAGATTTGCCTGCACCATTTACTGAAAATATTAACATTCCCTTATCCTCTAAACTAATATTATGAGCTACACATTCTTCTTGAGTGTTTAACTGTTCTACTAATGGGTGTCGTAGATTAATTGCTTCTATTAAACCCCTGGTTTGTTGGGATTTCGCTAGTGTTAAGCAAGGTTTAGTATAATTGAACTTAATAGCTACAATAGCCCCGCTTAATGCTACATCTAGTCTAGAAATTATATTTACTAAGGGTAAAAAGAGCTCATAATAACTGAAATATAATCTTTTAAGCTCCCGACTATAAGTTTGTTTAACATAAGTATTAATTTGCTCTTCTAATAAATTTAATTCAATTGATACTTTGTGTATGGTGGGACTAGTAATTATATAGTGGCTTCCTCTTTTACCCAATACAATAATTGAATTATTAGATATGGGGGCATTAGTCATGTAGTGTTCTAACTTAGTTAACTTTTTAGATAAAATAGATAAAGCATAACCCTCTTTATTGAAATATTCAACTTTGATAGAAATTGTGTCTTGAAACACAATATTTGAAGTCTGTTCGGCCCACTCTATAAGTTGAGCCCTTAAGGTTTGTTGTTGTACAAGGAAGTTAGTTAGATTATCAGTTGGCTGTAATACGTCTTTAAAATCACCTAAAAGACTATCTACCTGGAAAACTCGGCCTATTTCCCCAATTAGCAATTTTAATTGGGGCCCAACTGAAGGGGGTAATTGAATATTAATTCATTTATTACTTATTAATTTACTTATTAGTTGACTAATAAACAAATAAGAATGGTAAATTTGACTTAACTTTTTAGGTGGCAAGGTAGTATCACTCGAAGCACATATTGCCCATTGACGATGTAAAGAAGATAAATCTTTAATATGTTTTAACTCGGAATTGTCAAATATTTTCTTGTCAAGTAATTGTTTAAATGTAGCAATCTCCTCATAACGAAGATTTAATTCAGAATAATCTGTAATGGGATTAAGAAGTCTTAATTTGAGTAGTCTTTTACCCATTGCAGTAGAACAATAATCAACCATACTAAGTAAACCACCCAGTTTTCCCCTCTTAGGCAATAAGTCCAATTGATATTCTGCTCGATTACATAGTATTAAATTTAAGGGGCTAACAACAGAATTATAACACTCGGGAAGTTGGAGATTCTTAATAAGATTAGGATTTCTATCTTTAATAAATTGTAATACTCCTAAAAGGCTAATTAGATTTGCCTGATTAACATTTTCTGTCCAAGTACTTTGAAATATCTTACTAAGGGTATATTCTTGATAATTTTTGTTAAACCACTCTGCGTTAATGCCCATATAAATATGGAGCAAAAGCCACTCCTTATTATTATTTTCGTACCTATAAGATAAATAACACGGTAAGTTGGTTAATGCTTCTCCCATAACTTCAATTTTAGCATTGGGTTCAAAGGGGAATAAATTCCAACCAATTAATAAATTATATATTTTATTTATTAAAATCTCTGAACCAACCCCCGAGTTTACCCAAATTACTATTTCTCTAATACGATAACTGATTAATAACCGGGCTACTTTGTCTCTGTCCGCCCAAGAGACAGGAAACATTATACTATGCCCATTCATAGCTGAAAATAAAGTAATACTTAGTAAGTCGTCTTGAGAAAAATAAATTGATAACACATAGGATAATTCCGAACAGTCCTCTAAATTACAACTAGGAGAATAAATCTGAGATACTGCGCGTTGTTTTGGCCCTGATTTACTAGTGATTAATTCATCTATAACTATAACAGTCCAACCTTTATTCAACAAGGTGCTTAGATGATTAGTAAGGGAATAAATTGGAAACCCCATTTGAAGCAAGGATCTTTTACCAGGCGATATTATTCTCATATCAAGTAACGAGGCAACTTGTTCAATGGGGGGCGTTACCCCCAAAGGCCTACTTCGCATGGATGATTCAACTAATAACTCAGTTTGAGAATATGCTTGTTGCCTACTAGGAGTATCAGGCTCATGCCAAAGTTCATAGAACTTACCGATCTGTATAAGCTGGATTACTGATAACCCAAACTTAGAATAATTCTCCTCCGCTAAGTTAAAATATTGCACAGGTATCTGGTTCATTTTTAATTAGGAGTTAACCTCTTAATAAATTTAAGGCTCGAACAGCAATTGTACCACGTAAACGGTAATAGTTAACCATAATGGCTAAACCGATAGCAGACTCGGCAGCTGCGACAGTTAGAATCACAATCGCAAAAATTTGGCCAAAAAGCGTATAGAGCACACGAGACTCAAATAGAAGCAAAATAGTAGAGGCCAGTAAAACTAGCTCTACACACATTAACATAATAATTAAATTGCTTCTATTAAGAATAATACCTAAGATTCCGATTAATAAGATGACAATTGATAATATTAAATAGGACATACGCTATACCAATTAGAGGCTAGTTTTCCCACTCTAAGCCTCCTTCTATCCACTCATAAATTAACCCTAAAGTTAAGATAAATAAAAATAACATAACAACCCAATATCCAAATAAAGGTAAGCCCATATATGTAACAGCCCAGGGAAATAAAAAAGATATTTCAAGATCAAATATTAAAAACAAGATACCAATTAAGAAGAATCTAACGGAGAAGGGATTCCCCGGGTTATCAAAAGGATCAAACCCACATTCATAGACTGACACTTTTTCCATATCGGGTTGTTTATATCCTAATAGATAAGATGCCCCTAAAATTAGAGTTGATAATGTCCCGCTAACGATAAGTAGTATTAGTATTCCTTTGAACTCCATGTTCCTAAGCGGAGACGTGCGTTAGCACCTGGCCAGAAGGCACCTAAAGGTGCTCTCTGCTGATTTGTAGGAAGAGATCTTGCCTACTACGTAATGATTCACCATGGGAATTATATAAAAAAGGTGAATTTGGCTGCTTAGCTAATAATATCGCCCCTATCATAGCGACGAGTAGCACCAAACTAGCAATTAACACTAATTCATAATAAGTTGTATAAAGATGACTTCCAATTGCCCCAATGTTAGTTCTAGATCCAATAACAGGATTGCTGATATATTTAGGGCTATTGGTTAGTAAACCATAAAATAGGAATATAACAGATAATCCTACAGGTAAAAAATGCGAGTGATCTTGAGAATCTACCTTATTAGGCTGTTGAATTAACATAATTACGAACAGGAATAAAATAGCGATAGCCCCTACATAGACAATTATAAATATTAAGCCTATATAGTCTAATCCCAACGATATAAACATAACAGCAGCATTAACAAAGGCAATAACTAACCAAAATACTGAATAAACAGGATTCGGCGTAGATATAACCATAAGACTAGCTCCAACTATTCCTAAGGAGGTTGGAATAAATAAACTATTCATTGTCGTGGTACAACTCATCCCAGTAGATTCCAGAGTCAGTGAAGATGTACAAACTGTTACCAATATACAGCTGGCCAGGCCCATCCTCAACTGGGAATATGTTCGCCATAAAGTATATATTCTCCCGTTGATAGGGTAGTAAGAAACGCCAGTGGGGGAGTCCCTGCGGGCGACATATTAACAGGGAAAGAGGTCGGTGGTGCTGTGAAAATAAAGGGGCCACCAGCACGAGCAACTCCCTCAATAATAAACCAAATAGTAAGTTGAATAATAAGCTTGGGTCCAATTATCTTTGCTAAGAATTTATATAGAATTAATCATAAAGTAAATAATTTTCTACTAATCCTAACATAGGGACTATTAATAAGAAGTATAAAAAGTAGAATATAGAAGCAAATTGACCAACCATAACATAAGGATCCTCTACTGGGTTAGCTCCTAACCAGGTTAATAGAACAAAATCAACTACTAAAAACCAAAATGCTATTTTACCTAAAGGCCTAAATGTTAAAGCTCTTAATTTACTTGTATGAATAAAGGGCAATAAAAATAACACCAAGATACTAAATACCAAAGCCAAGACCCCCCCCAGCTTGTTGGGGATAGAGCGTAGTATGGCGTATGCAAATAAGAAGTACCATTCTGGTTGTATGTGAACAGGAGTTACTAAAGGATTAGCTTGAATGAAATTTTCAGGATCACCGAATACATTAGGCATAAAATAACAAATTATAACTAAAATAGTGCTAAGTACTATTAGACCTAACAAGTCCTTATAAGTATAATAGACATGAAAGGGGACTTTGTCTATATTAGAGTCAATGCCTAAAGGATTATTTGACCCATTTGTGTGTAAACTAAGAATATGTAATACGCCTAATCCAACTATAAGAAAAGGAAAAAGATAATGTAAAGAGAAGAAACGATTAAGAGTCGCGTTAGATATACTAAATCCACCCCAAATCCACTGAACAACATCGGTTCCTATATAAGGTATAGCAGAACAAAAGTTAGTAATAACTGTGGCTCCCCAAAAAGACATTTGTCCCCAAGGTAATACATACCCTAAGAAGGCTGTTATCATCATCACTAAGTAAATTATAACCCCTATATTCCAAACGTCTGTTTTCATGTAACTCCCATAATAGAGTCCTCTACCCATGTGCATATATACACAGAGAAAGAATAATGAAGCTCCATTAGAATGAATATACTTTAACATAAAACCATAATTAACGTCTCTTAAAATATGGGAAATTGAGTCAAAAGCTAAACTAACATCAGGACAATAATGCATAGCTAAGAATATTCCGGTAATCAATTGAATAACTAAACAAAGTCCTAACAAAGAACCAAAATTCCAATGATAACTAATATTAGAAGGGGATGGCAAATCAACCACTATCCCATTCACAATAGAGAGTAATGGATGTTGAGTTCTTATTCGTAACATTTTATTTGGTGATTCCATGGAAGCTTGTGTACATCAACCCCCAATATAGGGGGTATCTCCCTAAATGCTAGCAAGGCACTGCATCTAAGCCTATTAACAGGCCAGAAACTAAAACGACTAAACCAAGACTAAAAGGTAAGTAAGACTTCCATAATAGATACATAAGTTGGTCATATCTCATTCTAGGGAAAGAAGCTCGCACCCACACAAATGCGAACACTACGGCGGTAGTTTTAAGGGCTAAGCAACCCATTCCTAGAATTCCTGTGAAAGGTGCCCAACCACCTAAAAACAATAAACTTATCAAACAGCTCATTAGAATAATATGGCCATATTCAGCTAAAAAGAATAGGGCAAACGACATACTAGAATATTCTACATTATATCCAGATACTAATTCTGATTCTCCCTCGGTAAGATCAAAAGGAGCCCGATTAGTTTCAGCTAATGCCGAAGCAAAAAACATTAAAGCAGCTGGAAATAAAGGTATGATATACCAAATTTCGGCTTGAGCTAAAACAATCTGAGTAATATTAAGAGAACCTGCACATAATATTACTGATATTAGAATAAGCCCTATACACACTTCATAGCTAATCATTTGAGCTGCTGCTCTGATAGCCCCTAAGAATGCATATTTAGAATTACTTCCCCAACCAGACATTAAAATAGCATACACCCCTATAGAACTGACAGCAAAGATGTATAAGATACCAACATTAATATCAGCTAGTACAATACCTGGGCTAAAAGGAATAACCCCCCAAGCCAAAAAAGCTAAAGTAAGCGATAGAATCGGGGCTACAATATAAACCGACAGATTAGCATGATTGGGAATAGCCATCTCTTTAGTGAATAACTTTAATCCATCAGCTAAAGGCTGTAATAGTCCATAAACACCGACTACATTAGGTCCTTTTCGTGCTTGCATATACCCTAATACCTTTCTTTCTGCTAAAGTTAAATAAGCTATAGCCACTAATAGAGGTATTATTATTGCAAGCGTTTTAAAGATAATTGAAATAATAGTACTCATCATCCTAGTTACGGAGGGCGGCCAAGTACGTATTGAACGCGCATAACTTGGCCCAAGAACAAGTTCCCTTACCCTTACTATGTTACGACTTACCCATTCTCGAAAAGGAGGGATAACCCCGCTGCGGGGCGTCTCGTATCCTTAACTTGAAGGGGACGACGGGCGATTTGTGCTAACACTGGGTTAGAATTCACCGGAACGCTCTACTTCCCGATTACTATCAAATCCTACTTAAGATTCCCGTTTCAGAGAATCTCCGCCTCCTAATTTACTGTGTATATTGTATAGGAGAATGTAGCGCATAATATCCCTTTCCATAAAGACCATGACACCTGACTTAATCCATAATAGGGTTAAGGATAACATTTATTGTTATCCTGACGACGGCCATGCAATGCCTGAGCGGCGACTACCTACAAAAGGTAATCCGCTTTCAAGGAAAGGTAAGGTGACACGCGGATCATCGTATTAAATTACACGCTCCTCTGATTCAAACAGTGAACAGCCAAGCCTTTTGAGTTTCAATCTTGCGATCATAGTATTCAGGCATACAATAAGGTTATTTGCTAATAAAGCTATTGTATAAGTTTAGGGCGAGGACTACCAGGGTATCTAATCCTGTTTGCTATCCAAGCTTTCGTATTTCATGAAGATATACCATGAACGGAGTAAGGAGTCTCCACCTTCGGACTTCCACTCTTGCTTCAAACATTTTACCGCTACCAAGAGGTTTGCCTTACTTTATTCTCATGCTTCACTACATACTTTTACGCCTAATGCGAAATAAAAACTGGGCCTCTAAGTTTAACCGCGTCTGCTGGCACTTAGTTAGACAGACCTCAGTGTGAAACCCTGTGTCAAGCGTTTACCCATTGCACAAGATTCTCTACTGCTGCCAAAATGTCTTCCCCTTGTTTCAGTGAAAGTGTGGCTATACTACGCATCTTCGACCAGGTGGGCCACTATCCCGCCTATTCTAATACGTCAACCGAGATAATCTCCGTTTTATCCTCACCAGTAGGGCCCCGATTAAGGGCCTTGCATGTATTAGAAGAACACATTGCCTTATAGACTCCCCAAGGTCAAAGGAGTAGTGTGGAAATAATATTTAAATCATCCCCATGACTCAATTTACGCTGATAGACAAACGGTAATTCATTATAAGTATGAAAAGCAGGCGGAGAAGATAACGACCATTCTAACGAGCCAGGCGAAGTTGACCAACCATTAAATGGTCTCTCGGCTGCTAATGCCTCATAAGATAAGTATATGAACCAGATAATTCCCACTAAGGCTATTACAGCTCCGCAAGAACTAACTAAGTTCCAATCTTGATAAGCATCAGGGAAATCCGAGTATCTTCTAGGTAATCCAGCTAAACCCAAGAAATGTTGGGGGAAGAAAGTTAAATTAACTCCGATAAACATAATCCAAAAATGGATTTTACCGTATAATTCATTATAACTATAACCTGTAATTTTACCGAACCAATAGTAGTATCCCCCAAATATAGCAAATATGGCCCCCATAGATAACACGTAATGGAAGTGAGCTACTACATAATAAGTATCATGTAATGCTATATCTAATGAGCTATTAGCTAATATAACTCCAGTTAAACCACCAATGGTAAATAGGAACACAAACCCAATAGCCCACAACATAGGTGTATCAAGCCGTGGGCTTCCTCCATACATAGTAGCTAGCCAGCTAAATATTTTAATCCCAGTAGGAACAGCAATAATCATAGTAGCGGCAGTAAAGTAGGCACGAGTATCGACATCCATACCAACGGTGAACATATGATGGGCCCAAACAATAAATCCTAATACTCCAATAGAAATCATAGCATAGACCATACCTAAATAACCAAAAATATGTTGTTTAGCAGAAAATGTGGGTATAATTTGAGATACCATACCAAATCCTGGTAGAACTAATATATAGACTTCAGGATGTCCAAAAAACCAGAATAAGTGCTGGAATAAAATAGGATCTCCTCCTCCCGCAGGATCAAAGAATGTTGTATTAAAATTTCTATCTGTCAATAACATTGTAATTGCACCAGCTAACACTGGTAAAGATAATAATAACAATATAGTAGTAATTAATACAGACCATACGAATAGAGGTAATCTATGCATACTCATACCAGGAACCCTCATGTTAATTATAGTAGTTATAAAGTTGATAGAACTTAAAATGGAAGATACACCAGCTAGATGTAGACTAAATATAGCCATATCCACTGCTCCCCCTGAATGGGCTTGAATGCTTGATAGTGGAGGATAAACGGTCCAGCCTGTACCTGCCCCTTGTTCCACAAACATAGAACCCACTAATAGTATTAGAGCAGGTGGTAATAACCAGAAACTAATATTGTTTAATCTAGGAAAGGCCATATCGGGCGCACCAATCATAATTGGCACAAACCAATTTCCGAATCCTCCAATCATTACTGGCATTACCAGGAAGAAAATCATTAATAAAGCATGTGATGTTACAACCACATTATATAGATGATCATCTCCTAACATACTACCTGGAGCTGACAGTTCTAGCCGTATTAACATACTCGAAGCTGTCCCCGCCATCCCAGAAAAAGCACCAAATAGTAAATATAAAGTACCTATATCCTTATGATTAGTAGAAAAGAGCCAACGTGTAAGATATTTGTTCAT